GTTAATGTAGCTTAAATTATCAAAGCAAAGCACTGAAAATGCCTAGATGGATACATATATCCCATAAACATATAGGTTTGGTCCTGGCCTTCCTATTAGCTATTAGTAAGATTACACATGCAAGTAACCGCACCCCCGTGAGAATGCCCTCTAAATCTATTATTCGATTAAAAGGAGCAGGTATCAAGCACACCAATAGGTAGCTCACCACACCTTGCTAAACCACACCCCTACGGGATACAGCAGTGATTAAATTTAAGCAATAAACGAAAGTTTGACTAAGCTATACTAACACCCAGGGTCGGTAAATTTTCGTGCCAGCCACCGCGGTCATACGATTAACCCAAACTAATACAACTCGGCGTAAAGTGTGTTTAAGACCCCTATAAATAAAATTAAATTTTATCCAAGCCGTAAAACGCCCTAGCTAAAATAAAATTAAACAACGAAAGTGATTTTAATAATCTGAAAACACGACAACTAAGACCCAAACTGGGATTAGATACCCCACTATGCTTAGCCGTAAACCCAAGTAATTAATAAACAAAATTACTCGCCAGAGTACTACAAGCAAAAGCTTAAAACTCAAAGGACTTGGCGGTACTTCACATCCCTCTAGAGGAGCCTGTTCTATAATCGATAAACCCCGATAAACCTCACCACTTCTTGCTAATTCAACCTATATACCGCCATCCTCAGCAAACCCTGTAAAGGTTTAAAAGTAAGCAAAAACACCAAGCATAAAAACGTTAGGTCAAGGTGTAGTCCATGAAGTGGAAAGAAATGGGCTACATTTTCTAATATAAGAACAACACACCAACAACAATCTTTATGAAACTAAAGACCAAAGGAGGATTTAGCAGTAAATTAAGAATAGAGAGCTTAATTGAATAGGGCCATGAAGTACGCACACACCGCCCGTCACCCTCCTCAACCTCCCAGTATCAACTCATTAATTACAATTAACTAATCAAGAGGAGACAAGTCGTAACAAGGTAAGCATACTGGAAAGTGTGCTTGGAGTATTCAAGGTGTAGCTTAACCTTAAAGCATCCGGCCTACACCCGGAAGATTTCATATAATATGACCACCTCGAGACTAAAACTAGCCCAACCTCACCCACAAATAATCAACCTACAAATTTTGAATCAAACCATTTACCACTTGACAACAGTATAGGAGATAGAAATTTTAATCGGCGCTATAGAGAAAGTACCGTAAGGGAAAGATGAAAGAACACTTTAAAAGTATATAAAAGCAAAGTTCATCCCTTGTACCTTTCGCATAATGACTTAACCAGAATAACTTGACAAAAAGAACTTCAGCCAACAAACCCGAAACCGGACGAGCTACTCACAAATAGTTACAAAGAACACACTCATCTATGTGGCAAAATAGTGAGAAAATTTATGAGTAGAGGTGAAAAGCCTATCGAGCCCGGTGATAGCTGGTTGTCCAGGAAAGAATTTTAGTTCAACTTTAAATTTACTTAAAGTACTCAAAACTTAACGTAAATTCAAATGTTAATCTAAAGAGGGACAGCTCTTTAGAATCAGACTACAACCTTTAGTAGAGAGTAAAAAAATTAATCCTCATAGTTGGCCTAAAAGCAGCCACCAATTAAGAAAGCGTTCAAGCTCAACCTATCACACCTAACCAATCCTAAACCTATATAACAATCTCCTACTAACCTACTGGACTAATCTATTACCAAATAGAAACATTACTGTTAATATAAGTAACAAGAACCCTAATTCTCCTAGCACAAGCCTATATCAGACCGAATACTCACTGATAATTAATCAAAAAGATAAAACAAATCACAAATTTAATAAATATTACCAAAACAACTGTTAACCCGACACAGGCGTGCACAAAGGAAAGATTAAAAAGAGCAAAAGGAACTCGGCAAAAACTTAACCCCGCCTGTTTACCAAAAACATCACCTCTAGCATAACTAACATTAGAGGCACTGCCTGCCCAGTGACATACGTTCAACGGCCGCGGTACCCTGACCGTGCAAAGGTAGCATAATCACTTGTTCTTTAATTAAGGACTAGAATGAAAGGCCACACGAGGGTTAAACTGTCTCTTGCTCTCAATCAGTGAAATTGACCTTCCCGTGAAGAGGCGGGAATATAATAATAAGACGAGAAGACCCTATGGAGCTTAAATCAACTAACCCAATAGTATAAACATAATTAACCTACAACAGGCATAAACATCTATTAACTCTGGGTTAAAAATTTCGGTTGGGGTGACCTCGGAGTAAAATATATCCTCCGAATAATTTTAGCCTAGACCTTACCAGTCAAATCATAAATTCATACCTAATTGACCCAAACTATTTTGATCAATGGAACAAGTTACCCTAGGGATAACAGCGCAATCCTATTATAGAGTCCATATCAACAATAGGGTTTACGACCTCGATGTTGGATCAGGACACCCTAATGGTGCAACCGCTATTAACGGTCCGTTTGTTCAACGGTTAAAGTCCTACGTGATCTGAGTTCAGACCGGAGCAATCCAGGTCAGTTTCTATCTATTTGATATTCCTCCCAGTACGAAAGGACAAGAGAAATAGAGCCAACTTAACACAAGTGCTCTTAATCCAATAGATGAAAAAAACTTAATCTAATATATTACCCAATATCCTTCCCAAGATCAGGATTCATTAAGGTGGCAGAGACCGGTAATTGCATAAAACTTAAGACTTTATAATTCAGAGGTTCAACTCCTCTCCTTAATACCTATGTTCTTAATTAATTTACTCCTCCTAATTATCCCTATTTTACTAGCTATAGCTTTCCTTACACTAATCGAACGAAAAATCCTAGGCTATATACAATTTCGAAAAGGCCCTAACGTAGTAGGACCACATGGCATAATCCAACCCTTCGCCGACGCAATAAAACTATTTATCAAAGAGCCACTACGACCTCTAACCTCTTCCTCATCACTCTACACTATCGCACCCATATTAGCTCTAACCATCGCTCTCACCATATGAATTCCCCTACCACTTCCATACCCACTAATCAATATAAATATAGGCCTCCTATTTGTCCTAGCCACCTCCAGCCTAGCCGTATACTCAATTCTATGATCAGGTTGAGCTTCCAACTCAAAATATGCCCTAATTGGAGCTCTACGAGCAGTAGCACAAACAATTTCATACGAAGTTACCCTAGCCATTATCTTACTATCTGTTCTCTTAATAAGTGGGTCATTTACCCTATCAACCCTTATCACAACCCAGGAGTATCTCTGACTTATCATTCCATCATGACCCCTAGCCATAATATGATTTATCTCTACCCTAGCAGAAACAAACCGTGCCCCTTTCGACCTTACAGAAGGAGAATCTGAACTTGTCTCAGGCTTCAACGTAGAATACGCCGCAGGCCCATTCGCCCTATTTTTCATAGCAGAGTATACAAATATTATTATAATAAATGCCCTAACCACTACTCTCTTCCTAGGGGCACTATATAACTCTTACTCCCCAGAAACATATACAATAAATTTTATCATCAAAACCCTACTCCTAATCATCCTATTCCTATGAGTACGAGCATCCTACCCACGATTCCGATACGATCAACTTATGCATTTATTATGAAAAAATTTCCTCCCCCTAACACTAGCAATATGTATATGGTATATTTCACTTCCTATCTTAACATCATGTATTCCTCCCCAAGTTTAGAAATATGTCTGATAAAAGAATTACTTTGATAGAGTAAACAATAGAGGTTTAAATCCTCTTATTTCTAGAATTATAGGCATTGAACCTACTCCTAAGGATCCAAAATCCTTCGTGCTACCCAAAATTACACCATATTCTACACAGTAAGGTCAGCTAAACAAGCTATCGGGCCCATACCCCGAAAATGTTGGTTTATATCCTTCCCGTACTAATAAAACCCATTATCCTTATACTCATTATATTTACTATTTTCATAGGAACAATACTAACAATAATTAGCTCCCACTGACTCTTAATGTGAATCGGATTAGAAATCAATATATTAGCTATTATCCCTGTTCTTATAAAAAAAGCCAGCCCCCGATCCACAGAAGCTGCTACTAAGTACTTCCTAACACAAGCAACAGCCTCTATACTACTTATATTCACTATTATTATCAATATATTATACTCCGGCCAATGGGGCATCATCAACATACATAATCAATTAATTTCCTTTATAATTATCATAGCACTAACAATAAAACTAGGCATAACCCCTTTTCACCTATGAGTTCCCGAAGTCACCCAAGGAGTCCCATTAACATCAGGTATATTACTTCTAACATGACAAAAGCTAGCCCCTATTTCCATTATGCTCCAAACTCACCCATCAATAAATCTTAATACCCTTCTTTTAATTGCCCTACTATCAATCCTAGCAGGGGGTTGAGGAGGACTAAATCAAACCCAACTCCGAAAAATCCTAGCCTATTCATCCATTGCCCATATAGGCTGAATAGTAGCTATCCTTATATACTGCCCTTCCATAACAATCCTAAACCTAATAATCTATTTAATATTAACTATTATTATATTTACTATACTAAATATGTATACTAACACCACTACATTAACCTTATCAAATCTATGAAACAAAACCCCTATCACTACCCTAATAATCCTAATCTCCCTACTATCCTTAGGAGGACTGCCCCCCCTAACAGGTTTCCTCCCCAAATGAGCTATTATTCAAGAACTTACAAAAAACAATGATATTACACTAGCCGTAACCATAGCCATTTTAGCCCTATTAAACCTATACTTCTACATACGCTTAATATACTCTACCTCACTAACCCTATTTCCAACACTCAACAACACAAAAATAAAATGACAGTTCCAACAAATAAAACATATACCCCTCCTATCCCCACTAATTATTCTATCCACCCTCACCCTTCCTTTATCACCAACCCTTCTAATCCTAAACTAGAAATTTAGGTTAAATAGACCAAGAGCCTTCAAAGCCCTAAGAAAGTAGATCGTACTTAATTTCTGCCACTCTTTAAGGACTGCAAGATTTTATCCTACATCAACTGAACGCAAATCAATCACTTTATTTAAGCTAAATCCTCACCTAGATTGGTGGGCTCCAACCCCACGAAAACTTAGTTAACAGCTAAACACCCTAGACAACTGGCTTCAATCTACTTCTCCCGCCTCTTAGGGGGAAAAAAGGCGGGAGAAGCCCCGGCAGAATTGAAGCTGCTTCTTAGAATTTGCAATTCAACATGATATACACTTCAGGACTTGATAGAAAGAGGCGTCCCCTCTGTCTTTAGATTTACAGTCTAATGCCTAACTCAGCCATCCTATCTTACTCATGTTCACCAACCGTTGATTCTACTCAACAAACCACAAAGATATTGGAACCCTTTATCTCCTATTTGGAGCTTGAGCGGGAATAGTAGGCACAGCCCTTAGCCTCTTAATTCGAGCAGAACTCGGTCAACCTGGAGCTCTACTAGGAGATGATCAAATCTACAATGTCGTCGTAACAGCTCATGCCTTCGTTATAATCTTCTTCATAGTAATACCTATTATAATTGGTGGCTTTGGGAACTGATTAATCCCTTTAATAATTGGAGCACCCGATATAGCATTTCCCCGTATAAATAATATAAGCTTCTGACTTTTACCACCATCCTTCCTTCTCCTTCTTGCATCCTCAATAGTAGAAGCAGGTGCAGGAACCGGATGGACTGTTTATCCCCCTCTAGCAGGGAATTTAGCCCATGCAGGGGCCTCTGTAGATCTAACTATTTTTTCTCTTCATTTAGCAGGAGTATCCTCAATTTTAGGTGCCATCAACTTTATCACAACAGTAATCAATATGAAACCTCCAGCTATGTCACAGTATCAAACACCTTTATTTGTATGATCTGTAATAATTACCGCCATCCTTCTACTCCTGTCCTTACCTGTCCTAGCAGCAGGAATTACAATACTCCTAACTGATCGTAACCTAAATACAACTTTCTTTGACCCTGCAGGAGGTGGTGATCCTATTCTCTATCAGCACCTATTTTGATTCTTCGGACACCCCGAAGTCTATATCTTAATCCTTCCTGGTTTCGGTATAATTTCCCACATTGTTACATATTATTCAGGTAAAAAAGAACCATTTGGCTATATAGGAATAGTCTGAGCCATAGTATCTATTGGCTTCTTAGGGTTCATTGTATGAGCCCATCACATATTCACAGTAGGCATAGATGTAGATACTCGAGCATACTTCACATCTGCTACTATAATTATTGCAATTCCTACTGGTGTAAAAGTATTTAGCTGATTAGCAACTCTCCACGGAGGTAACATCAAATGATCACCCGCTATACTATGAGCCCTAGGTTTTATTTTCCTATTCACAGTCGGCGGACTAACAGGCATTGTACTTGCCAACTCATCACTAGATATTGTCCTCCATGACACTTATTACGTAGTAGCCCACTTCCATTATGTCCTGTCCATAGGAGCAGTATTCGCTATTATAGGTGGTTTTGTCCACTGATTTCCCCTATTTTCAGGTTATACCTTAAATAATACCTGAGCTAAAATCCATTTCTCAATCATATTTGTAGGCGTAAATATAACCTTTTTCCCTCAACACTTCCTAGGCTTGTCTGGAATACCTCGACGCTACTCAGACTACCCAGACGCCTATACCATATGAAATACTATCTCGTCCATTGGATCTTTTATCTCCCTAATAGCCGTTATATTAATAATTTTTATAATCTGAGAGGCCTTCGCCTCAAAACGAGAAGTTCTAATAGTAGAACTTACATCAACTAACCTAGAGTGACTTCACGGCTGTCCCCCACCCTACCATACATTCGAAGAACCTACATACGTAAAAGCATAATACAAGAAAGGAAGGAATCGAACCTCCTAAAACTGGTTTCAAGCCAACCACATAACCACTATGACTTTCTTAACTCAAGATATTAGTAAAATTATTACATAACTTTGTCAAAGTTAACTTACAGGTTAGACCCCTGTATATCTTCATGGCTCATCCAGTCCAACTAGGATTTCAAGACGCCGCTTCTCCTATTATAGAAGAACTCCTATATTTTCATGACCACACCCTAATAATTATATTTCTAATTAGCTCTTTAGTCCTATATATTATTTCCCTAATACTCACTACTAAACTCACACATACAAGCACTATAGATGCTCAAGAAGTAGAGACAGTATGAACAATTCTACCCGCAGCAATTCTCATTCTTATTGCCCTCCCCTCACTACGTATCCTATACATAATGGACGAAATTACTTCTCCTTCCCTTACCCTTAAAACCATAGGTCACCAATGATATTGAAGTTATGAATATACGGATTACGAAAATTTATGCTTTGACTCATATATAACCCCCTGCTCAGACCTAAAACCCGGAGAACTTCGCTTACTTGAAGTAGATAATCGAGTCGTTCTACCCACAGAACTATCAATCCGAACGCTAATCTCTTCAGAAGATGTATTACACTCATGAGCCGTACCTTCCTTAGGTATAAAAACAGATGCTATCCCAGGACGCTTAAATCAAGCTACACTAATAGCCTCTCGCCCAGGTGTCTACTACGGCCAATGTTCAGAAATCTGTGGTGCAAATCACAGCTTTATACCAATCGTACTAGAACTAATTCCCCTAAAACACTTCGAAGAATGACTATTATCCATACTATAACAGCACTGTGAAGCTAACCAGCATTAACCTTTTAAGTTAAAGACTGAAAGCCTTAAATCTTTCCACAGTGAATGCCTCAACTCGATACATCAACATGGCTAATTACAATTCTTTCTATAATCCTAACCCTCCTAATTGTTTTTCAATTAAAGATTTTAAAATTCAACTACCCTTTAAGCCCTATATTAAACTTAATTAACAAACATCTATACACCCACCCCTGAGAAACAAAATGAACGAAAATCTATTTGCCTCATTCACTACCCCAACAATCGTAGAAATCCCTATTGTTATTATTATTATAATAATTCCTAGCATTTTATTTCCTTCCCCTGCTCGTCTTATCAATAACCGATTAACTTCTCTACAACAATGACTAATTCAACTAGTACTAAAACAACTTATAACAATCCATAATGCCAAAGGACGAACCTGATCCCTTATACTAGTTTCATTAATTTTATTTATTGCCTCCACTAACCTACTAGGCTTATTACCATACTCATTTACCCCCACTACCCAACTATCCATAAACCTAGGTATAGCAATTCCACTCTGAGCAGCTGCAGTAATTAAAGGTTTACGCCACAAAACAAAAGCATCCTTAGCCCATTTTCTACCACAAGGGACTCCCATCCCTCTAATTCCCGTAATAGTAATTATCGAAACTATCAGCCTCTTTATTCAACCAATAGCCCTAGCTGTACGATTAACTGCTAATATCACAGCAGGTCACCTTCTCATACACTTAATTGGAGGAGCCACCCTAGAACTTATCTCTATCTTCCCTTCTACAGCCCCAGTTACACTTATTATTCTTATTCTTCTTATAATTCTTGAATTCGCTGTAGCCCTAATCCAAGCTTACGTCTTCACCCTATTAGTCAGCCTATATTTACAAGATAACACTTAATGACCCACCAGACCCACACTTACCATATAGTTAATCCTAGCCCCTGACCCCTTACAGGAGCCTTATCTGCCCTCCTAATAACATCTGGCCTCACCGTCTGATTTCACTTTAACTCTAATCTACTTTTATCTCTAGGCATAATAACAAACCTACTTACAATATTCCAATGATGACGAGATATTGTACGAGAAGGCACATTTCAAGGCCACCATACCTTAACTGTCCAAAAGGGCCTTCGATATGGAATAGTACTTTTTATTATCTCAGAAGTCTTTTTCTTTGCCGGATTCTTCTGAGCCTTTTATCACTCAAGCTTAGCTCCTACCCCCGAATTAGGTGGCTACTGACCCCCAATAGGCATTAATCCTCTTAATCCCCTAGAAGTTCCATTACTCAATACAGCCGTACTCCTAGCCTCAGGCGTATCTATCACCTGAGCCCATCACAGCCTAATAGAAGGCGACCGAATACATATAATCCAAGCCTTGTTCATCACCATCGCCCTAGGTATTTACTTCACACTTCTCCAAGCCTCAGAGTACTTCGAAACATCTTTTACAATTTCAGACGGCGTATATGGCTCAACATTCTTTATAGCAACTGGTTTTCACGGCCTACATGTCATTATCGGATCTACCTTTCTTACTATCTGTTTCCTTCGCCAACTCAAATACCACTTCACCTCTAACCATCACTTTGGCTTCGAAGCCGCAGCCTGATATTGACATTTCGTTGACGTAGTATGATTATTCCTTTATGTATCTATCTATTGATGAGGATCCTATTCTTTTAGTATCGACCCAATACAGTTGACTTCCAATTAACCAACTTCGGTAAAAACCGAAAAAGAATAAATTAATCTTCCTCTAACTCTAACAATCAACATCACTCTAACCCTAATTCTTGTGACAATCGCATTCTGACTTCCACAACTAAACATATACACAGAAAAATACAGTCCTTACGAATGCGGATTTGACCCTATAAGTTCAGCCCGCCTGCCATTTTCCATAAAATTCTTTCTAGTAGCTATTACATTTCTCCTATTCGATCTAGAAATTGCACTCCTCTTACCACTCCCCTGAGCATCTCAAACAACTAACCTAAAACTCACACTAACAATAGCTCTTATTTTAATCTTCATCCTAGCCGCAGGTCTCGCCTATGAATGACTTCAAAAAGGACTAGAATGAACAGAATAATTTGATAATTAGTTTAACTCAAAACAAATGATTTCGACTCATTAAATTATGACTATTTCATAATTATCAATATGCCTTCAATCTTCATCAACATTATCCTAGCATTTATTATCGCTCTATTAGGAATATTAATCTTTCGATCCCACCTAATATCCTCATTACTATGCTTAGAAAGCATAATATTATCCATGTTCATCCTAAGCACCCTCACCATCCTAAGTTTACATCTCACAATATCCTTCATAATACCAATTTTACTCCTAGTCTTCGCAGCCTGTGAAGCAGCCGTAGGACTGGCTTTACTAGTTACAGTATCCAACACATATGGCCTAGACTATATCCAAAACCTTAACCTTCTCCAATGCTAAAAATTATTATACCTATAATTATAATACTCCCAATAACCTGATACTCCAATAAACCTATAATCTGAATTAACACAACCTTACACAGTCTAACAATTAGCCTCGTAGGTCTATCATTCTTAAATCAACTTAACGATAACAGCAACAACTTCTCATCAACTTTCTTCTCCGACCCACTATCATCCCCTCTTATAATACTAACAATATGACTTCTCCCACTCATAATTCTAGCAAGCCAACACCACCTTGCTAAAGAATCCTGAACCTTAAAAAAATCATACCTTTCTATGCTAATCTTTCTACAAATACTTCTAGTTATAACATTCACTGCTACCGAACTAATTCTATTCTATATTCTCTTCGAAGCCACATTAATTCCAACCCTAATTATCATTACCCGTTGAGGTAATCAAACGGAACGACTAAACGCTGGCTTGTATTTTCTATTCTACACCCTAACTGGGTCCATACCACTTCTTGTAGCACTAATTTATGTACAAAACTACTCAGGCTCACTAAACCTCCTAATAATAAACCTCTGCTTTCAAGAATTACCTAATTCTTGATCCAATAACCTCCTATGAATAGCATGCATTATAGCTTTTATAATTAAAATACCCTTATACGGATTACATTTATGACTCCCTAAAGCCCATGTCGAAGCTCCAATCGCAGGATCAATAGTTCTTGCAGCCGTACTTCTAAAACTAGGAGGCTATGGAATAATACGAATCACCGTAATCTTAGATTCATTAACAAAATTCATAGCATATCCCTTCTTTATGCTATGCTTATGGGGGATAATTATAACTAGCTCTATCTGTTTACGACAAACAGATCTAAAATCACTCATCGCCTATTCATCAGTAAGTCACATAGCACTAGTAATTGTAGCTATCCTTATTCAAACACCATGAAGCTTTATAGGGGCAACCATCCTAATAATCGCTCATGGCCTCACATCATCCATACTCTTCTGCCTTGCCAACTCAAATTACGAACGAATTCACAGCCGTACTATACTATTAGCACGAGGGGTCCAAGCCTTTCTTCCCCTCATAAGCACCTGATGACTACTTGCCAGCCTAACTAACCTAGCTCTACCACCTTCTATTAATCTAATTGGTGAACTATTCGTAACCATAACATCCTTCTCATGATCAAATATCACAATTATTCTCATAGGCCTAAACATACTTATTACCGCCCTCTACTCACTCTATATACTAACCATAACACAACGAGGCAAACCTACGTATCATATATATAATCTTAATCCATCTCTCACACGAGAAAATACTTTAATAACCATACATATATTTCCCCTCCTCTTATTTATTCTAAACCCCAACACCATTCTAGGACCTACATATTGTAAATATAGTTTAAATAAAACACTAGATTGTGAATCTAGCAATAGAAACTCTAAACCTTCTTATTTACCGAGAAAGTACTGCATGAACTGCTAACTCTGCATCCCCTACATAAAAGTATGGCTTTCTCAACTTTTAAAGGATAGAAGTAATCCATTGGTCTTAGGAACCAAAAAATTGGTGCAACTCCAAATAAAAGTAATAAATATATTAACCTCCTTCACCCTAATCACACTAATAATTTTAACTTTACCTGTTATTATAAATATAACAGATATTCACAAAAACTTCCCCTACACACTATACGTGAAATCTTCCATCGTATGTGCTTTCACTACTAGCCTAATCCCAACCATACTATTTATTTTCTCAGGACAAGAAACAACTATCTCCAACTGACACTGAATAACAATTCAAACCATAAAACTATCTATAAGCTTTAAACTAGACCACTTCTCAATACTATTCATACCAGTAGCACTATTCGTCACCTGATCTATCATAGAATTTTCAATGTGATATATACACTCGGATCCCAAAATTAATCAATTTTTTAAATATCTTCTTCTATTCCTTATCACAATACTCATTCTAGTAACAGCTAATAACCTATTCCAACTATTCATCGGTTGGGAAGGAGTAGGTATCATATCTTTCCTACTAATTGGCTGATGATATAGTCGAACAGATGCAAACACAGCAGCCCTTCAAGCAATCCTATATAACCGCATTGGGGATATCGGATTCATTCTAGCCATAGCATGATTTCTAATATATTCTAACTCTTGAGAACTTCAACAAATAATAATACCAAACTATGACTCAAATATAATTCCACTAATCGGCCTTCTCCTAGCAGCCACTGGGAAATCAGCCCAATTTGGACTACACCCTTGACTTCCATCAGCAATAGAAGGCCCCACCCCAGTTTCAGCCCTACTCCACTCCAGCACAATAGTTGTTGCAGGAATTTTCCTCCTAATTCGATTCTATCCCTTAATAGAAAACAATAAAATCATCCAAACCCTAACACTATGCTTAGGTGCCATTACCACTCTATTTACAGCAATCTGTGCTCTCACACAAAATGATATTAAAAAAATCGTAGCTTTCTCTACCTCCAGCCAGCTGGGACTAATAATAGCTACTATTGGAATTAACCAACCCCATCTAGCCTTCCTTCATATCTGCAATCACGCCTTCTTCAAGGCCATATTATTTCTATGCTCTGGGTCCATTATTCATAACCTAAATAATGAACAAGACATCCGCAAAATAGGAGGCCTATTCAAATCAATACCATTAACAGCATCCTCCCTTGTAATTGGAAGCCTAGCACTCACGGGCATGCCCTTTTTAACAGGTTTCTACTCCAAAGACTCTATTATTGAATTTACAAGCACATCCAACACCAACGCCTGAGCCCTTACAATTACACTTATCGCAACCTCTATAACAGCCATCTATAGTACCCGAATCATCTTCTATGCACTACTAAACCAACCCCGGTTTACAACCTCCGTAACCATCAACGAAAACAACCCATTATTAACTAACTCAATTAAACGCCTAACACTCGGCAGTATTTTCGCCGGATTTTTCCTAATTAACTACACCCTACCCATAAATACCCCTCAAACAACAATACCTTTTTACCTAAAAACATTAGCTCTAATAATAACTATCACAGGCTTCGCCCTAGCAATAGAACTAAACCTCATAACAAATAACCTAAAATTCAAACCATCCTCACACATATTTAAATTCTCAAGTTCTTTAGGATTTTACCCAATAACTATACACCGCCTAATCCCTCTATTCAACCTGCATCTAAGCCAAAATACAGCATCTCTTCTACTAGACCTAATCTGATTAGAAAAAATCATACCAAAATCCATTTCCAAACTACAAATACTATCTTCTATCTCCGTATCCACTCAAAAAGGAATAATCAAACTCTATTTCCTCTCATTTCTCATATCTATACTCTTTATCCCCTTACTAATTATATAACACCCTTAATAACCTTCGAACAATTTCAACAACAATCAAAACACTAATAAATAAAGATCATCCAGCAACAGCCATAAACGAACTAGTAAAATTATATAGTGAAGCCACCCCTAAAGAATCTTCACGAACTACACCACCCTCTTTACTCCCAAAAATTACCCAATCTTCAATACTACCAAAACTATCTAAAATTCCTAAACTAATATGATTAACCATTCATACCACCACAAATAACTCTAACCCTACCCCCAACAACAACACACCTCAAATAACAATACTAGACCCTCAAGTCTCAGGATACTCCTCCGTAGCCATAGCAGTAGTATAACCAAATACCACAAGTATTCCACCCAAATAAATTAAAAATACTATTAAACCTATAAAAGAACCCCCAAAACCTATAACAATCCCACATCCCACACCTCCACTAACAATTAACCCAACGCCCCCATAAATAGGAGAAGGCTTCGAAGAAATACCCATAAAACCCAACACAAACAACACACTTAACAAAAATATAACATATATCATAATTTTTACATGGACTCTAACCATGACCAATGATATGAAAAACCATCGTTGTATTTCAACTATAAAAACACTAATGACTAACACCCGAAAAAACCACCCTCTAATAAAAATTATAAACAACTCACTCATCGATCTCCCAGCACCATCCAATATCTCCTCATGATGAAATTTCGGCTCCCTCTTAGGAGCCTGCCTTACCTTACAAATTATCACAGGACTATTCCTAGCAATACACTACACAGCAGATACAACAACCGCATTTTCCTCCGTTACCCATATTTGCCGCGACGTAAACTACGGCTGAATCATCCGCTATCTCCATGCTAACGGAGCATCTATATTCTTCTTATGCTTATTTATCCACATCGGTCGAGGGTTATACTATGGGTCATTCACCCTACTAGAAACCTGAAACGTCGGTATTATCTTACTTTTCACAGTAATAGCTACAGCCTTCATAGGATATGTCCTTCCATGAGGACAAATATCATTCTGAGGCGCTACAGTGATTACAAACCTTTTATCAGCAATCCCATACATTGGTATTAACCTGGTAGAGTGAATCTGAGGGGGTTTTTCCGTCGACAAAGCCACCCTGACCCGATTCTTCGCCTTTCACTTTATCCTGCCCTTTATTATTATAGCATTAGTTATAGTTCACCTTCTATTTCTACACGAAACAGGATCCAACAACCCACTAGGCATCCCATCAAACTCCGACAAAATCCCATTCCACCCCTATTACACTATCAAAGACTTTCTAGGACTCCTTCTCCTCATTCTCCTAACTTTAGCCCTAGTCCTATTCTCCCCCGACCTATTGACTGACCCCGACAACTACATACCAGCTAACCCCCTAAATACACCACCACACATCAAGCCAGAGTGATATTTCCTATTCGCCTACGCAATCTTACGATCTATTCCTAATAAACTAGGAGGGGTCCTAGCCTTATTCTTCTCGATCCTAATTTTAGCTATTATCCCCCTACTACACACAGCCAAACAACAAAGCATAATTTTCCGACCACTTAGCCAATACCTATTTTGAATTCTAATTGCCAACCTATTTACCCTCACATGAATCGGGGGCCAACCCGTCGAACATCCCTATATTGTTATCGGTCAAACAGCATCCATCCTTTACTTCTCCCTTATCCTTATTATCATACCCCTAGTTAACCTTATTGAAAATAAAATACTCAAATGAAGAGTCCCTGTAGTATAACCTAACTACTTTGGCCTTGTAAACCAAAAATGGAGAATTCCCCTCCCAAGGACATCTCAAGGAAGAAGCATTAGCCCCACCTTCAGCACCCAAAGCTGACATTCTACTTAAACTACCCCTTGATGTATAATTTAAAATAGTAATTACTAATAAATTTAGTTCCATTTCTATGTACATCGTGCATAATGTGCCTTTCCTCATTAACATGTACCTATATTATACATGTATAATTTTACATAAGACATAATATGTATATCGTACATACAGTTCTAGCCTGGCGCGCATATAAGCAAGTACTTAGTCCCTAAGTTGTACATAAAACACTCCATGTTATCGTTCATTCAACTCTATTCCATACGCATATAAGCCAGTACATTACTCCATAATCGTGCATAGGCATTGTTCCTATAACTGTACATAAAACATTCCTCAATTGATCGAACAATGGCGCATATCAGATCAGAACTACTTATTCGATTCCTGTCAATATGGATATCCACCTATACCAGATCGTAGCTTAATCTACCATCCTCCGTGAAACCAGCAACCCGCCCGCAGAATGCCTCTCTTCTTGCTCTGAGCCCATTCAAACTTGGGGGTGTCTATACTGAAACTTTATCTGGCCTCTGGTTCTTACCTCAGGGCCATGTGAGATATACCCGCTCACTCGTTCCCCTTAAATAAGACATCTCGATGCTTGGCAACTAATCAGCCCATGGCATGGGCATAACTGTGTTGTCAGGCAGAAGGTATTTTTTAATTTTCGGTATGCACCGACTCAGCATGGCCTACGCCGGCCCGCACCCGGAGCATTAATTGTAGCTGAGCATAGCATGTACATTCTTTACCCTCATAATTATCATAGGTGACTATTTAATTCATGCTTGAAGGACATAAATAAGTTTAAACACAAGAACGAGATCTTTTGCAAACGCTTGCAAAAGATCTCATAGATGCGTACGATAAGCGCGTACACACATGTACACACATGTACACACATGTACACACATGTACACACATGTACACACATGTACACACATGTACACACATGTACACACATGTACACACATGTACACACATGTACACACATGTACACGCACACACGCATACACGCATACACGCATACACGCATACACGCATACACGCATACACGCATACACGCATACACGCATACACACACGCACGCATACATTTAAATACCCAGTTATTTTACGCAAACCCCCCTTACCCCCCGTTCTAGACTTACACAGATTTTTGGTAAAACTAATCTTGCCAAACCCCAAAAACAAGAACTCCGCACTGATTTAATTTAAACTAGAACTATCTTTGTAAGTTTAAATTTATTTTAGCTGTCATGTCCCTATTGATTTTTTATATGCAAAAAATCCTGAACTCAGTTTTTACCAGTGTATTACCTCAATACCGCACCTTCTTAAAGAGCCATTTCCTGTAGATTATTATAAACTTAACAAAAAATACCAATACTACCCCAAAATATAATCTTTAAAACATACTCCAGGCATACCTAAATCACTAATCACTTCTCTCTTTTCCTATCCAAAAATAAGTATAGATCAACATAAAATCCTCCACAGCACCAGAAAAATCTCAA